TTTTGCTTACTATACCTGATGCTGTAGCATTATAAACTGTATTGTTACTTTTGCTCCCGTCAGGATAAATCTGGCCCCTTCCCCTGTTTCCACCTACGTAGATAGGATATTTTAAGAAGTGAACGTCTTTCTTAGTAGCGGGGTCCGGGGAAAGAATAGGAAAGGTCATTTCACTATATTTCTGACCAGGAACAGGGCCTATGACAAGAATATTTTTTTGATTGGGGCGATAGCTCTGAAAAGACAGATTACCCATCTTTTCTTTTATCTCGGGGGAAATACGATCGGGAGGGGCTAATTCAAAACCCTCTGGTAAAATAAGAACAGCCCCTACATTCAAAGCCCCTTTTTTACCATTAGCAAGAACTTGTTTCAGTTGCGTATCATAAGGAATTCGAACAACTGCTTCAAATACAGTATCGGGAAGTATCGCTTGCGGAACCTCAATATCCACCGGTTTATTAGCTAAATGGCAATTGGCGCATACAATACGTCCAGTCGCTTCTCGTGGATTTTCATAACCCTGCTGTGCAAAAATGGGATATGCATTTGAAATGGGTGTACGAGTTATTATATATATCATGAGCGATACGGAAATAGATCGAGTAATCTGTTCCTTTATCCAAGAAAAATTATTTCTAGTTTGCATGGTCCAATCATTGATCCCGAAAATTTCTACAATAAATTGGGGTAGGTCACTAATGGAGTTTCCTATCCACGATTCTGTTATTTACTGGAATAATTTGACTCGATTAATATATAGGAATATAGGATGAATCTCCGGGATGGGTAGAAATAGAAAGCAATTTTCAATGTTTTGCTTATGTACAACTGCAAAGTAAGAAACATTATAATTGGATTAAGTAGACTATTTTTTAGTCATTCATTGAATGATAAATCACTACAAGTGACGGAGATACGCGATTTAAATAACGGAAAATCCAATATTTGAAAATTGTATCTAGAATGACTGGAAAAGTTGAAACAAGGCCAGATATAATTTGATCATTATGAACAAATCCAAAATCCTTGTAGACAAAGCCAATCATCAATTCCCAACCATGGGGCGAATGAAATCCAATACATAAATCGGTTAATAAAAGAAGAGAAAAAGCTTTTATTGTGTCACTTAAGTTATATAGGAATTCCTGAGCCCAAGAGTTAAGAATAACAAGTTCTTTATTACCCAAAATAGAATAACCACTTAGAATAATGAAACATATTATATTTGTCGAGAAGTGCAAAATCGTATGAATACGACCCTCATTGTGTATCTTGATTAATTGGATTGTTTCTTTGTGAATTCCTATACGAAGGTTTTGTAGATGTGTCTCCGAGTATTCCTTGATCATTTCTTCTAAGAAGAGGAGTTCCTTTAATTCTATGAATTTTTCTAAAATACTCTTTTCTTCAATATCATTCAAAAAAGTTTCGGATTGACTAGGATTCCACCAATAAGTAACCCACGATTCCAGACTTTTTTGAAATAAGAGAGAAATCCACCAGGGCAAAAATACTATAGATGCAAGATATAAAAGAGGAGTGAATGCTTTCTTTTTTGCCATTTTTTCATCTGTGAATTGTTAATGAACCCATCTCATTCGTCGACTCTATGTAATCTAATATTTCTCTCACGCATCAGTTCTATTACAAGTTATCGAACCTATGAATCTATTCACTATTTTTGATTTGTGATTTCTTAGGCCTTGAATCTAGAAAAAAAGACAGAAATAGACGAAAAATTCGAATGAATAAATAATAAAGAATAAAAAAGTATTGTTTCCCTATAGTAAAATTCGAAAGTAAAATTCGAAGCACATATCTCCTTTCGATGAATGCCCCGAAAATTCAATCTAAAATTCAATATTCAATTTCAATAATGAATATAAATATTTTTAATATTTTGATACGAAAGAACTCCTTTTCTATCATTAGATAAAAATAGCTAAGATTTCTAAAAAATTTAACTGACTATGAGTAGTCAGGGATAGAAGAATTGAGGGAATTTTCTGAAGAATCTTGTGAAATGAAAAAAGGGTGGCAAAAAACGACAGAAAGAAATTGGCTAGTTATCATTATAAGAGATCCAATTTTTTGGTCATTAAGGAGCACAAAAAGAAGCGTCGAAAAAATGACAAGATATTATCTATCTGAATATAAAGTCTCAATTCCAACAAGTAAAAAGCAAGTCAAAAGGGGGGATATTTCCTTATTTCGAAATGGTTTATTATGAGATATTTCGATTTTTTATTCATTTTTTATTTAATTGAGTTGTGTATATATCGATACATATAAAAGATACCCCAAAGAGTTTTTTTTATACTTGTTCCATATAGTCTGCTTTAACTCGAATGAATGTTCTGAAGAAACATCAATTAAGTTATGTTCTAGAAAAAGAGGATTCTTGCATTTTTGCCCTCCTGCTGAGAAAGCATTCATTTCTCGGTAAAATAACTTCAAATTAAAATACTTCAATTGGTACACGCAAGAAATAGGCCAATTCCGCAGCTTTTTGTTCCATTTCCCGTGGAGTAAAATTCTCATCAGTACGAGTCAATGGAATGGCTCCCTGGCCTCTTATATCCATATAAAGGACACGCCGAGCATAAATACCCTCTTTAACTTCTATTCTGACGGATTGAATATCTTTTATAAGAAATCGGAGGAAGACCCGACGATTTTTTCCAGGAAATCCCCAACGAAAGATACACACTATTCCGTCTTTTATATCAAATCGATCATAACCACTACCTACATTCCACGAAATTGTGCACCACAAATAGGAGCTAATAAAAAGACCCGCGATCCCATAGAAAGACATCACAATTCCTTGTGGAAAAAAAACGATTTGCTGAGACGGAAAGAAAGATATCAAATTTCTACCAAGATAACTCGAGGTTCCAACCAACAAGAATCCTAATGAACCTAAAAAAAGGATAATAGCCCAGCATAAATTACTTATTTTTCGAGCCCCCTTTATAGGTTCTATCCATATATGTTCTGATCGACAACTCATACTTGATCCCGTTGCTTTTTTGGAATTGAGAGAATACCCCAAATGAATTTGACTTTAGTCTGTTTGTTTCCGAAGTAACTCGCATCAACTAGCACTAGTTTGAACTAGTTTGATGTGAACCTTTAGGAGTAATTCATTAAATTGGTTAGATCTAAACTAATAACATACCCTTCGTATCACTCACTAAAGATAGCCACATACATATAGATAGACCGGCTTTACAGCTCAGCCATCCGCCGATTCGGGTTTATTTGAAAATAGCTAAAATATAGCATTTTCTGGAGACATAAGAATTTTTCGGCGGAAGCCGCTTATACCATATTTTGCTAAAGGATATCTGTGTTATGATACAAACGTAAAAAAAATAGATGAGATTTTGTGCCATCGGCTCTAAACAATCTTGTTTTTTTGAACATGAAGAAATAAAGAAGCCATTGCGATTGCCGGAAATACTAGGCCTACTAAAGGGACCAAAATAGAGGGAAAGTTAAGAGTTGTCATAGAATGGGTACCTCGATTGACTATTTGTACCTGTTATTATTATTTAGATTTTATATTTATTATTTATAATATCAATTTAGAATATAAAGATATCTTATTATATATCTTATTATATATAAGGATATCTTACTTATTATAATTTGAGAATTATTATTATTATATAGATATAAGTATCTATCTAAGTGAGTATATAATGTAGTTTTTTATCTTTCTACATGAAGGATTTGAAAGGATATGGATGAGATATTTTTTTCTTCATTTTTTGCTCTTGTCTTCGAATTTCATTTATTAAGCAAAAAGCTTATTAAAAATGAATTAGATTCTACTTAGTTAGATTCTATTTATATTGAATTATATTAAAGGGTTTGTTAGAATCCCATCCAGTAGGGATTCTTAGTCAAAATAGGATTATCGTAAGATATAGAAAGATAAAAAATTCTATATTTAATAGATTTGAATTATATATGACGAGAAGAAGATCTTTTTTTTTTTTTTTTTTTTTTACTTTACGAAAATAAGAATTTCATCTTTTATCTTGTTGATAAATAATAATGAATATAGAAAAGGGGACGGATTTTCAATTTGATGTGACTTTTGATTCTTTATACAATTAGATCTTATGTCAACAAAGAAAACCCCATTCGTCTAATTTTTACTTGGATTCCGATAAACTAATTAGATAAACTAATTACTTGTTTGCTCAAAATAATTGAACTGAATGTTTTAATTTTGATTCAAAGGAAAGAAAGTGTGGAGTTGAAATAACTCACTCAGAACGCTTTTTAAAGGATTACGTGGTACGATTAAATCGAATAAGCCCTTCTGGAATAAATACTCAGCCGCTTGTGAACCGTCGGGTACTGTTTTATTCAATGTTTGTTCAATTACTCTTTTACCCGCAAAGGCAATGTAGGCATTGGGTTCAGCAATAATGATATCCCCCAACATACCAAAACTAGCTGTCACCCCACCGGTAGTAGGAGATGTAAGGATTGGTACATAGAATAACTTTTTATTGGATTGATAATCATATAAAGCAGAAGAGATTTTAGCCATTTGCATCAAGCTCAAACTTCCTTCTTGCATGCGTGCCCCTCCAGAAGCACACACTATAATAAGAGGTAGAAATTCTTTAGTAGCGTATTCAATCAAGCGGGTAATTTTCTCCCCAACTACGGATCCCATACTACCCCCCATAAACTGAAAATCCATAACCGCAATTGCTACGTTAATACCGTCTAGTTGCCCTATGCCTGTTTGAACAGCCTCGGTTAATCCTGTCTTTCTTTGATAAGAGTCGATCCGATTTTTATAAGGCTCCTCCTCCGAATGAAATTCAATGGGATCCAGAGAGACCATGTCTTCATCCATAGGCTCCCAAGTACCCGGATCGATCGAAAGTTCGATTCTATCTGAACTACTCATTTTCAAATGATATCCACATTGTTCACAAAGATTCATTTTTGATTTAAAAAATTTCTTA